CAATATAGGCGCGGTGATCAGTTAGACCTTTGATTGAGTAACGTTTCTTTTTTTTTTCCGACCTCCTCCCGACCTCCTCATTGCAGGAGGTCAAATTCAAGTTGCAATTCCACTTTTTGTTAAGTTATTTTATTGTGATTTTAGATCAAATAAACCGAATCACGCTCTGTAGGATTTGAACCTACGACATCGGGTTTTGGAGACCCGCGTTCTACCGAACTGAACTAAGAGCGCTTTATTATGACAAGGAATATGGCTGTACTGTAAATAAAAGTTTTTTTTCTATCCCCAATGTGCCTTGCATACATATAGTATTGCATATGCTATGCAAAAACAGAAAATTATGTCCGATTTTAATCAACCTCAACTAATCCCTCGTTACTTCCCATAGGGAAAATAATAGGTAGGGATGACAGGATTTGAACCCGTGACATTTTGTACCCAAAACAAACGCGCTACCAAGCTGCGCTACATCCCTTTTCAAATTTTTGTACAATTTAATTTTACAAAATCGCCGTCTTGTTTTCCACATCGGTATTTTCCCTTACATCTATATACAATTTTCTTGTTATTTCCTCTTTTTTTTGGTTTCATACTTTCCCATTTTGGGTTTCATACATATCATACATATAATAAAAGAATTTTATATATCTGAAACCTAACATAACATATAAAAAAATGAATATTTATATAGGTAATGCTCGGGGGGAAGGGAGCGTTTTTGTCCTTTTTAAGAGGAGGAAAATCTTATCTATTGCTGTGCATATCACCTCTTTTGTTTAGCAATTTCGTAAAAAATAAAAAATATATATAAAATAAATACAAATGATCTTAAACTACAGCATCTGACTATATATGTATTCCAATAAAGAAGGAGGATTTTAATGCGAGATATAAAAACATATCTCTCCGTGGCGCCTGTACTAAGTACTCTATGGTTTGGGTCTTTAGCAGGCCTATTGATAGAAATTAATCGTTTATTCCCAGATGCCTTGTCATTCCCCTTTTTTTAATTCTAGTTATTGATATACGAGGAAATGAAGAAAATTAGAGAGACAATTACGTGACTAAAATTTCGAACTTCGTCCATAACCTTTTTAGTACGTTAGGATAGGAAGAAAAGGGAAAAACAGAAGGAAAAAGTGTATTCAACTTCTGCAAAAATCCGTTGGATCAAAGATGGAATTTAAGAGAGCATAAATTCAAATTTGGATCCATTCTAGGGCGGACTCCTCAAAATCGTAGCATAGAAGGAGGATACTTAAATATTGAATATTGGTATGGTCTTTAGGATAGGAATAATTGATACTTAGCTTAGAAAGAAATTGTATTACTTAATTATTTATTACTATTAAATACATTACTCTATTACTTACATTACTCTATTACTCTAATTTCTAATTTAATTAATTATTATTATCTAGATATAGAATCATTATTCTAGATAATTATTAATAATAGAATGATATAATAGAGTGATAATTTCACTTTTATCATAGAATGATAAAATCTTTCGAAATTCAATTTTGAATTAGTAACTTAACTTAATTTTTTTTAACTTAAATTTAAATATAGTTAATATATTTTTTTGTTTTTATTCTTCGTCTCGGATCGAAAATGGAAAAGTTAAGTCAATAAAAAATATAAAGGAGGTTCAGGCCCATGGCCAAGAGTAAAGATGTTCGAGTCATAGTTATTTTGGAATGTACCAGTTGTGTACGAAATGATGTCAATAAGGAATCGACGGGCATTTCTAGATATATTACTCAAAAAAATCGACACAATACATCTGGTCGATTAGAGTTGAGAAAATTTTGTCGCTATTGTCGCAAGCATACGATTCATGGGGAAATAAAGAAATAGATTCAATGTGTAATTTTGCAAAGTAAGGGAAAGAACTTAACATACTTAAACATACACATAACATATATAACATATATATATAATACAAAACAAAGAAAAGCCCGGTTCGGTCGAATCTGAAATGAAATGAATAAAGAAATAGAATTTTATAGATAAGGAATAAACCATGGATAAATCCAAGCACTCTTTTCGTAAATACAAGCGATCTTTTCGTAGGCGTTTGCCCCCAATTGGTCCGGGGGATCGAATCGATTATAGAAACATGAGTTTAATTAGTCTATTTATTAGCGAACAAGGAAAAATATTATCTAGACGGGTGAATAGATTGACCTTGAAACAACAACGATTAATTACTATTTCTATAAAACAAGCTCGTATTTTATCTTTGTTACCTTTTCTTAATAACGAGAAACAATTTGAGAGAGCTGAGTCGATTCCCAGAACTGCTGGTCCTAGAACCAGAAATAAATAGGCATACTCCTCAATTGATTCAAAACTCCAATCTAATTGAACTCAAGCTCAGGTTGATATTTTGTTCAAAAAGACCTAGAACCCTTGGACTGGAGTGCATTTTTGTGTTATAAAAAACAAAGAGTCGGAATTTTTTTTTATTGAAACATGTTCGTTCACTCACATTTCTTATCTTAATTTACTTTTATTCTATCCTCCCGGAGAACGAACTCCGGGGAATTCTGTGTCAATCATTACTGTACTACAAAATCTCTATTTGATAATCTTATTGGAAATCATGTAAAGACAATTCTTATTTGATATAGCTATTTGTGCAGGTATTTTACGATTAAGAAGCAATTTTTTCTTGTACAGATTGTGTATGAAAATGCAATAACTATACAATACCCTATTCTCACGAGTTACTGCATTTATTCGAGTGATCCACAAACGACGAAAATCCCTCTTTTGCCTGCTTCTATCTCGATCAGAAGAAACTAAAGCTCTCATTTTTTGTTGAGTAGCTGCTCGAGTAAGTCTTGAATGAGCCCCTCTAAAAGTTGATGCAAATAAACGAATTTTTGTTCGACGTTTCCGAGCTATATATCCTCGTCTAACTCTGGTCATTGAATCAAATTAAACCTTAATGAATAACTAATTGAGTTCTATTCTTTCAGTCATCCTTTTCCCTTCCCACAGTCGATTAATAACAAAACGGATTTTTCCGATATATAAAATATAAATTCCAATGGCTTTCGCTACTATAACCTTCCTGACCACGATTTTTTATTCTTTCGGAGCATTTTTCGCTCGTAAAGAAAAAATTCTAACGATACTAAATAAATTAAATACAAAATAGTGGGTTCCATCGTTTCTATGGTTACTTTTAAAACGGTGAGGTCCTCCCTATACACCGGAGCTCCTTCTTTCATTTAATCAAATGTTATTGTTAACTTGTATAGTTCACACTCTTCGGCTCTACCCATCAATTATAGAGTAATAGCTCTTTTCACAATAAGAGTTATCCATACAGTAACGGCATTTAATGAGAAAAGTTGGCTAGATAGCTGACCCTCTTAGTCCGTCCTTTCAACAATAGGAGCATTCTTTTTTTCTTCTTCTACTACTATTCCCTTCCTCCGCTTAATGGATAACTATTTGCTTTGCTACCAATGGGGAATTGTTTCTCGTCTCAAATCTAGGTGATTGGATTTGCACCAATGGAAACCATAAATTCCATACACAACACAATCAATATAGGTATAGAATGGAACTTATACATTTATCCCCTTCGTTGGTACCGGTCATTGATACTGGAAAGGTTGTTTGTCTCATTTGTTCGAACTCATGATCTGAACGAGTCGCACATACACCCTAGTACATGTTCCTCGGCGCTGAGGACATCCTCTAAGAGCGGGGGATTTCGTGACATTTCTTATTGGCTGTCTTGTGTTTCTAATAAGTTGTTTAATTGTTGGCATGTTGTATATATATTTTCGAATAGGTTGGTTTAGATCGATCTTAACCTGATGATTGATTGATGATTATGAAATTTTTCTATTCAATATAAAATTACAGAAAATGTGAATTATGCTTTGAAATGGATTATGCTTTGAGATGGATTTTATTTACATTACATGAAATCCCCACCAGTATTTTCATTTTCGACTGCTACAAGATCCACAATTCCATGAGCTTGGGCTTCTGTTGCTGACATAAAAACATCCCTTTCCATGTCTTCGGATACAACCCATAATGGGTTGCCCGTTCTTTGTACATAAACCTTCGTGAGGGTTTCGCGAAGTTTCAGTAGTTCTTCTGCTTCCAGGATAAATTCTCCCGCTTGCGCCTCATAAAAAGAACTAGCGGGTTGGTGAATCATAACCCTGATTATATTATATATAACATCATGAAAGGCTCTTCTATCTCGTATGATTGGGTTAAAATAAGGAATAAAAAAAAAGAAGAAAAAGAATAGAATTACCGTACCAACCGTACGGGCATACTTTGTGCGTTGCATACGGCTCTGCAATGGAATTTACTTTTATATTCTATCGAAGAAAGAATTATAATCTATTCGATCCAGATCGTTTGAATGATCCATTTACCATCCTTCTTTTTGTAGGAGTAAAAAAAAATACTATGATGGTTCTGTTGCTTTATTTTTTTACATTTATCTCGTCTGTGATTTAGCAATCCCAAAGTTCCTTTCTGATACGATCAAATAAGGAAAGCGGATTTTTTTCGTTTTCGTACTCTTTCATAACATATATATCAGAAAGAGACTTCCGTTGTGGAAGAAAAAGATTTGTGACGCTTAAATGTGCTCCCGACACATAAGATCGGAAAAACCTTTGTTTCATACTACTATTTCGATACAAAATCTCATGTTATGAAAAAACAATAATAGTTTGTTCATATCGAACTCGAAGTGCCATGCTATTATTACTTATTATTCATATTCAATATGGCGAAGGCAGAGTCTTTCTTTTTTTTTTAATAAAAACTCATTGGCGCCAAGCGTGAGGGAATGCTAGACGTTTGGTAATTTCTCCTCCGACCAGAATGAAGGATCCCATTGAAGCGGCCAACCCCATGCATATTGTATGGACATCGGGCGGCACAAATTGCATAGTATCATAAATTGCTATTCCTGGTATTACCCATCCGCCGGGGGAGTTTATAAACAAATAAAGATCCCTAGTATCATCTTCTATACTGAGATATACCATGAGACCAACAAGTTGATTCGCGATCTCACTATCAACCTCTTGGCCTAGAAAAAGTAATCTTTCTCGATAAAGTCGGTTGGTTAGGAAAAAATTGTATCCCTTGGAAACCGCACATGCACCTTTGGATGCATACGGTTCAAAAATTAATTTGCGAAAAAAGAATCAATGCGCCGATTCCAGCTCTATTTCTTTTTCTGTGATAAAAAGGGTTTTTCTAATGAAGGGTTTTTTCTTCCATATTTTCAAAAGCACGAGTTTTAGCTCCCCTTTATTTAAATTAAAAAAAAAGAATTTACGGAACTTGTTGAATTAACCTTTCATTGATGTATTGTTTCATCGAGATTAAAATCGCGATGTCATTTTCTTGTTCCTGAATGGGTCCTTTCAATTCTTTTAGGTTCATGTTCTACTCCGGGAAAAGATACGTCCGAATTCTATTTGCACATATAGGGCAAATGATCTTAGTACCACTTCCTTTTATTACGACTTCTTTTTATCAATTTGTTTCATGTCTTCCCCCAACTATTTTATGTATTCACCATACTATTACATTGGTTATTGGTTGGCTGTTTGAGATCACCCCTATACTTATCCTAGATATATGCTATTACTACAATTATATAAATTATATATATAATTATATATACTTAATCCTAGTACTTAAATATTACTATAAAATAATTATACCTAAATAAAATTAGACTTCTATATATTAGAATATAATTATTCTCTAATTAAGTATTAAGAATAATAATTAAGATAATTTAAGTATAATAAATAAGAAATAAAATGTTTATGATACAAGTGGTAGTGGTAATATATTACCAATTTCTTACCAATTTTGTTGTTCTGAACGGAGCCTGGATACTTTAGTTTCGTTTTCTCAGTCCAAGTGAACCATAAATTCTTCTAATTGAGAAATTGAATAAATAGAAATTGAATAAATAGAAATTGATCTAATTGTACTCATTTCGCGCTCCGAATGATTGACGGTTCACTCATTTCTTGGGCGAAATAGAGGATATCCCGATCGGGGGAGAGAACGGGTAAATTCCATATGACCCAATATGTCTGACAAGTCGCACTATACGTCAACCCAAACTGCATCTTCCTCTCCAGGACTACGAAAAGGTACTTTTGGAACACCAATGGGCATTAAATTAACGAAAAAATTAAGTATTCTACTTCACTTTAATATGGAAACGTATCAATGGGTTTATTGTCTTCATCTTTTTTTCTGTTTATTCCATTTATAGATTTTTATACGTAGATTGGAAGATTTATAGAGTAAGACAGAACGAATAAAGACAAATTTGAACTTAACTAAACTAAGGGATTGATTGCTCAAATTATAAATAAAAAAAGTCTCTATGCATTCGTTTCCCAAAAGTGGGACTAATCCTCCCATTGCGTATTGGTACTTATCGTGTATAGAATAAATCTGTTTCTCTTTGTTCTTACGAACAGAATTGTTCCCTTATTTTTTTTTTAATGGAACGGAATTCAATATTAACCCTTTCTCATACGGAATTCACTGAAAAGGTTAAGGTACATAATGTTAGGTACATAATATAGTCATAGTCTTTTCCAATGCGATAAAATAAAGTGACATAGTGTCTATTTTTCTTTGATAAAGGGGTATTTGCATGGGTTTGCCTTGGTATCGTGTTCATACTGTCGTATTGAATGATCCCGGTCGATTGCTTTCTGTACATATAATGCATACAGCTCTAGTTTCTGGTTGGGCGGGTTCAATGGCTCTATACGAATTAGCAGTTTTTGATCCCTCCGACCCCGCTCTTGATCCAATGTGGAGACAAGGTATGTTCGTTATACCCTTCATGACTCGTTTAGGAATAACCAATTCGTGGGGCGGTTGGAGTATTTCAGGAGGGACTATAGCGAATCCGGGTATTTGGAGTTATGAAGGTGTGGCAGGAGCACATATTGTGTTTTCTGGCTTGTGCTTCCTGGCGGCTATCTGGCATTGGGTGTATTGGGACCTAGAAATATTCTGTGATGAACGTACGGGCAAACCCTCTTTAGATTTGCCCAAGATTTTTGGAATTCATTTATTTCTCGCAGGGGTGGCTTGCTTTGGCTTTGGCGCATTTCATGTAACCGGTTTGTATGGTCCTGGAATATGGGTGTCCGACCCTTATGGGCTAACAGGAAAAGTACAACCTGTAAATCCGGCGTGGGGTGCGGAGGGTTTTGATCCCTTTGTTCCCGGAGGAATAGCCTCTCATCATATTGCAGCGGGCACATTGGGCATATTAGCAGGCTTATTCCATCTTAGTGTCCGTCCACCTCAACGCCTATACAAAGGATTACGTATGGGCAATATTGAAACTGTACTTTCCAGCAGTATCGCTGCTGTTTTTTTTGCAGCTTTCGTTGTTGCGGGAACTATGTGGTATGGTTCAGCAACTACCCCAATCGAATTATTTGGTCCCACTCGTTATCAGTGGGATCAGGGATACTTTCAGCAAGAAATATATCGAAGAGTTAGTGCCGGACTAGGCGAAAATCTGAGTTTATCGGAAGCTTGGTCTAAAATTCCCGAAAAATTAGCTTTTTATGATTACATTGGTAATAATCCAGCAAAAGGGGGATTATTCAGGGCAGGCTCCATGGACAACGGGGATGGAATAGCTGTTGGATGGTTAGGACACCCCGTCTTTAGAGATAAAGAAGGGCGCGAACTTTTTGTACGTCGTATGCCTACCTTTTTTGAAACATTTCCGGTAGTTTTGGTAGATGGAGACGGAATTGTTAGAGCCGATGTTCCTTTTCGAAGGGCAGAGTCGAAGTATAGTGTTGAACAAGTGGGGGTAACTGTTGAGTTCTATGGTGGCGAACTCAATGGAGTCAGTTATAATGATCCCGCTACTGTGAAAAAATATGCTAGACGCGCCCAATTAGGTGAAATTTTTGAATTAGATCGGGCTACTTTGAAATCGGATGGCGTTTTTCGTAGCAGTCCAAGGGGTTGGTTCACTTTTGGTCATGCAACTTTTGCTTTGCTATTCTTTTTCGGACACATTTGGCATGGTGCTAGAACCTTGTTCAGAGATGTTTTTGCTGGTATTGATCCGGATTTGGATGCTCAAGTAGAGTTTGGAACATTCCAAAAACTTGGAGACCCAACTACAAGGAGACAGCCAGTCTGATACAACATTACTCAGGTATCTTTCGACTTTATTTTTTCGATTTGACATAGGGTACCGAAGAAATCTTGACTTCAATCATCTTTTCTTTGACCTTTTCCTTTCATTTATATGGTAAATGGTCCCAAATGAATAATGAATAGGTGTGAAAGCTATAATTCTAAACCACGATTGAATCTATGGAAGCATTGGTTTATACATTCCTTTTAGTCTCGACTTTAGGGATAATTTTTTTCGCTATTTTTTTTCGAGAACCGCCCAAGGTTCCAACTAAAAAATGAAATAATTTTTCATTATCTCAGTTGAAGTAATGAGTCTCCCCATATGGGAGACTCATTACTTCAACTAATCCCCGTGTTCTTCGAACGGATCTCTTAGTTGTTGAGAGGGTTGCCCAAAAGCGGTATATAAAGCGTACCCAGTAAAGCTTACAAGTAAACCAGAAATGAAGATGGCGACTAGAGTTGCAGTTTCCATTTGAAAATAATTTCAAGATCACAATGGATCCACAATAAGATCGTTTATTTACAACTACAACGGAATGGTATACAAAGTCAACAGATCTCAACCAATGATTAAATAAGATTTATGGCTACACAAACCATTGAGGGTAGTTCTAGATCTAGGCCAAAACGAACTGGCGCAGGGAGTTTATTGAAACCATTGAATTCGGAATATGGTAAAGTGGCTCCGGGCTGGGGAACTACACCACTAATGGGAGTCGCAATGGCTCTATTTGCGATATTTCTATCTATTATTTTGGAAATTTATAATTCGTCAGTTTTACTGGATGGAATTTCAATGAGTTAGGTTTATAAGAACTCTAAAAGTCCTAGTTTTCAATCAAAAATTTACTCGGATTTATAGACTATTCTGGCAGTTCGACCGTGGAATTTATTTGTTTCGGCGTTTCCGGAATATGAGTGTGTGACTTGTTATAATTGATCCTATTGATAATACAGACAATAGGTCTGTCATTTCTATCAAGATGATTCTATCTCGTCGGATATTTATTATAGTTAGTATCCGGAGCACGGAATGGAATAGTAATATATAGAATAGATTAAGAAAAAGTATTGAAACTATGATTCATACCTCTATTCAGACCCCGCAACCGGACTTAAAACAAAAAATCTAAAATAAAGATTTCCTAAATCAAACGATTTTTGTTACTTCAGATTTTTTTTTGACCGAAGGCTTTCTTTTAGGTTTTGTTGAGTTATTACATTCATTGAATAAATGATTATCAATTAAAAGGTTCTTACTCAGAGAACTTTTGAGTTTAAGTTTAGCTTGAGGCTTTGCTTTATTAAATAAATCATCGTGGTTCCAGTATGAATCTGAGGTTTCAATTGAATCATAGGGTCTCAACAAGCGAAATTCCTATCAATAGAAAAATAAGAGTCAATCCGCATTACAAAAACAAGAAATAACAAATAAAAAAATAGGGAAGAGAAGAGTCAAGAGGCCTGTAACGATTAAGACAGATGAGCCAACTTGAGAGTTTTTGGCATTATCATACAAAGAAGCTATTTCGGATTTTTGTTAGTTCCTATCCTCGGGGCAAATCGAATCAAGCAGCTAAGAAGTTTTCAACTTTCTATTCGATTCGATTAAATATTCGTTGAAATCTTAAATCAATATTTGTGTGTTTCCGCTTGAGCTGTACGAGATGAAATTCTCATATACGGTTCTCAGAGGGGGAGTCCCCTTTTCTTGGGTTACCTATCTCAATAAAGTATATGATTGGTTTGAGGAACGTCTCGAGATTCAGGCGATTGCTGA